ACCGCGCTACCAATGCAACCCAGTTTCTATTCTAATACGATGATAGTAGCAAGTAAGTCCTTCTTTCTTTATATACACAATTCTCAGTCCCGAGCGGTAAGCCAGTGGTTCTTTTCAATCAATCAAGCGAGCCAATCGGTCCAAAGGGCTTGTCTTCGTTCTGTCAATCAACTTCCTGCTCTCAGTCAGTCCGCTTGCAAACAGTGCAAAGGGCAATCTCGCAAGCTTCAGCTTTCCAGTATAGTTCTTCGCTCGGTATGCTTTCTTCCTATTCTTTTGCAAGTCTTTCTATATGGTTCCACTCAGGGCATTCCATTGATACGCTCGGGTTCGTTCAGAAGAGGTGGACAGACAAGGACTTGACTCATTGCCATCGGTGAAATGAATCAATTATCATCTATCTGTCTTTCTTGGTTCAACTCGGGAAATGTTTTGAATTCATGTTGTCAGTCTCAACTGGAGTATACCCTCTCCATTGGGTTCGTAGTGTTCACGTGATCGTGGATGTATGCCCCCAATATTTCATAGATAGAGTTTTTATGTCATGTCTAGATGATCACTACTGACAGTGAGATCAGAAAAGCAAGGAGCTTTCTTTCGATAGTGCTAATGTGGAAATGGAAAGATGTGAAATTAATTCCTCAATCTTTTGCCGTATAGCGTACTTTATCGAAAAGGTTGAGCATTCTTTCATTTAGAGATGTCACATCAATCAGAACTACTGTTTGAGACAAGGCATTCTCACCCCTCAACGTCTCGAAAGAAGAGACAAGGGCTGGAAAGAAGCAAAGAGTCTCCTCATAGCGCGTTAACGGATCTATTTCATTTCATAGTGCTACGCTTCGTTCGCATGAAGAAAGGAAGATAGTCTGGTCGGTTTCCCTTAACAAGGGGTCAGCACTCACAGGTTATGAGCCTTGCGAGCTGACCTAACTGCTCGACTCCGCGCATCTTTTCCTAGTCTTATTCAATCTATCATGAAAGCTCTTTATCCTTTTTTTGGTGGAAACCGTACTCCGCGAAAGCTGGCACTTGGATTTTTACATGATAAGCGAACCTTCGCATCTTTTGTTCTAAGTTCTTCCTTTGCAGCAATTACTAGATCTTCCTTCTCAGATGCGTGGGTCAGCAAGCCCAAGCCTTTGTTGTAGTTTCAGTCAAAATAGAATAAAATAAGGAATTTGCGATCCTGACTCGCGCAGCATCCCGATCGCAGTGAAGTCACTAATAAAATTCCCCAAAAGACGAGATTAAAGTGTTATTCTAGCGCATTCACAAAAGCGGAGCAATTCCTTTTCAAGATTGGCAGTTCTTGGTTCATAGATCCGCCCGGTGACAAAAAGCGTCCTTTAAGTGAGAACCAAAAAGGAAAGAATGCGGAAGGAGGGCAAGTGCCATCATAGGAGCTGTTGGAAGAAGGGCTACTTTTTTTGAATACGAGGTATCTTTTAGTATCTGTTGACCGGACTAGTCTCGTCCCATCTGGGCTGTTTGGCTGACATATCAAAAGGGTAGGATTCCGTTCCCGAGGGGGTGAGGCTGCCGCGCTTGGTACGGTGAGTTGTTAGCTATGGATCAAAGAGAAGGGCATATGTGATATCCATTCCGGTTCTTGATGCCCCTAAGGCAAAAGAGCTAAAGAAATGTTCTAGTCAAGTCGAGAGCTAGAGAGAGTAGATGATACGTCCAAGGGTGAAGCTAAGGCTTCTCTGGCCACTAGGGAGTCATCAAAGTATGAGTCCATACATTTGCTAGCGGATCGTCAAAGACCTGATTCTATTTCTTAATACCGTACGTCTCTCTCCTAAGGGATCTAATCCGAACTCCTTCCCTCACTTCGTTCATGATAGTCGGTCGAGTGGCCACTCTTCCCCTTTATAGTGGAGTTTCGCCTCTTTCCTTGGCCTTATCTTTTGAGCTTCTTGTAATCAAGCGCGAATCAAATGAACCTCCATCCGGGCCTGTACCTAAACTCTGAAAGCGAGAACCTCTATTGTCGTCCCACATTACGAAATGAAAGAAAGCGGTAACTCTAATTCTGTTTATCTTCTTAACAGTAGAGCCACTCCCATTCCTCTCGCTTTCAGCGGACAGACCGAGAAAATTAGTACGCGTGACACCTACTTTCTCATCTGTACGCCTCTCCCTTCCACCCTCCCTTAGTAGTGGTCCTTTTCAAGCAAAAAACACGGGTTTGGGCGACCTCTTGACTCCATTTCCAACTGGCGAAGGGGGAGCTGGGAAGAATACGAATCTTGCAAGAGGTGCCATCCTGACCTGGAGGAGGTGATGGGGAAGCTGCTGGTTCAACCGACCGAGGGGAAGCTGCTTGCTGACTTATACTCAATTGAAGGGTCAAGTATTAATCAAATAGTTCAGTTGTTGCGCCCTTTCGCTCCTTGAATTACTGAGAACAAACTTTCTACGATCCTATAGTGGCTTATCGTAGCTAACAAATGATCTTCACGTCAGCATGTAGCCCGATACGAACGCAATTACATGTCTCAATACTGACTACCTACCCGGACCGGGGACGGAAAGGGCTAAATATAGCCCAAAGAATTATGGCCCTACACCGAGAAGTTATAACGGACTCTCTCAGTCAAGTTGATTTGGGGCTGTGTTCAATAACTGCCGTCCCATCCCTCATTACTGATGCGTATTTTGCGCCTGTCTCTTTTCAATTCACTTTTTTTCTTGTTTTCTTGAGCTCCGCATGCAAGTCTTTTGTCGCTGGGCTAGGGCATCCAGTTGACAGCGAGGTTTCTACCCGCTGCAGGGCCAGGCTCCAATAAAGGGCCTCCACCTCCTCCTGCATTTTCCAAGCAGATTACCGATTTCAGACGATACCTTTGGTCTAAACTATCAGAATCCTGGTTCCCCATGAGCTTTCGGCCCACCTTGTCCCAGTCAGCAAAAGAAAGCTTCCAGATATACGAACTCTCCTCCGGCCAGGGGTCCAGAACCCCAAAATGAATTGATTTAGTCTTTTCTGGAATAATTAGATGCCCATGCCTTAAGGTAAGGGCTGGACTAGAACTTCCCCCAATCACCGTCCCTGAACAGGCAGACATGACGGACAATCTAAATGACTGCCCGCGAGATCTGCAACACTTTTAAGTCGTGGGTCCAGAAAAAATAAGGGGAACATCTTTGTGCACAGCTGATTGTGTAACAGAATAGAATATAGGGCTATTTCCTCCATTAATGGGTGTCCTTTTCCCCGGGGTTCCGTACTTGCTTGTCTGGTACTTTAATAATGTTCGCACTCTCTTTTGTTTAGTGTAAAATCCTGATCCCAGCTGACCCCAGAATCAAAACCTTCTTGTTCTAAAGGCATGGCTCTCTCGCATCTTATTCTACTACTTCTTTTGTAGAGGAAGTCAGTCGGGTCTAACTTTCTTACCTTAGCCTGGTCTTTCCTAGGCCTCCTTCTATCCCGATATTGAGCGCACCCCTGATTGTGTTACGGATTCTGTTGCCCAAGAACAATCAAACTGTTCGTAGCTCTAATTGCGTGATCGGCTGTTAGGGCGATGGGGACGATAGAGAGTCCTCTAGCCCGTCCTTGCGTCCTTGTATTCTAATTGTTCTTACCGAGCTAGCGAATCGAAAGTCTTTCCTTCTGTGGTTAGGCCTCTTTCTCTGTTGCCTCTTAGTTTCATAAGGATAGAAGCTTTCCGGCTCTCTTAGGCATTTTAGCTATATGCTATTATTCCTCTTCTAGTAGCTAGATAGTTAGTTGTTCCTATCCGGCTTTGGAACTAACAGAATAGATAGAGCGGCAACCTCAACCGATATGTCCGCTGCTGTTATCCGCTCTTAGTTTGCAGTTTATCTTTGAGTTCCCTCTTTCTTTATGGGTCTTTCCAGGCGGTTAGATCAAGATAGGACAGATAAGAATGTTATTAAATGGGTGTCTTCTTCTTTCCTTTGGTAGTTGGTATGGGACACGGTTATTTTTGGTAATGGTTTACCGCATGTAGCTACCAAATAAAGTCTGTCTGCTATGGAGGCAGGATAGCTATAAAGTCCCTCTTATTGTGAGTCTGTGTCTTCCCTTCCTTCTCTCCCAGTAAGGTAATAAGGTACTACATTAAATATTAAATCCGGGGTAAAAAAAATTTATCTCTTTCGTCCCTCACCTAGTGCTTCTGTTAAGTGAACCACTAGGCTCGCTCACCATTGAATTGCTATGCGGGAGGGAGTTAAGTTAAGGCTTCGCCGTTTGAGAACACCCTGCGATACGAGAAGAAGATGTTTAGGCCACCCTATTGGCCCTTGTTTATTTCGTTTATTTCAATAAAACACCCCACCCAGAAAGTAAGCTTTTTCTTACTCTCCTTACGGTAAAGTACACTTTTGAAACGTAGTGCCGAAGATTAGAAAACGAAACAGAGGGACTAGGCGAGTGTGCAACAGCTTCTGACTCGATTTCAAGTGCAATTCAGCTGCTTTTCACCGCTTAGGAAAGTTCTCCGATTGAACGCTACAACCAAGCCATTCTAATCAGCTACTGCTCGCCCGGACTCGCCTTCATCCTAGGATTTCCGCTCTTCCTAAAGACCTTTCCTTTCTGTAGGTCACCCAGCTGGAAAACGACTAGCCTAGCGAAGTTGACCGCTTCGATCACTTGTTGAGTCAACCGCGGTCACCTGGCGTTTAAGACTTTGTATGGGATTTCCTTGGCACCTTCAAAGGCTATAGGTATTAACTCACTTCTTTGAGTTGAATTGTATTACGGGGAAGCGGCACCCCTTGAACATGGCCATCCCCTGCGTGGAAGATAGAAGCACGACCTCCTCCGTTCCGCAGTTATTGAGGGGCACCTTACCATTTAATGAATAATCGTAATAAAACTTAGTAAGGAGTTTCCGATTCTTTGTAACCGTAGTTTCGATTGCCTCGTAAGTCCTTCCGGATTTAAGGAGCCTTAAAAGGCATTATTTCTGCATCCTGTTCTATGAACAACGAACTACAACCAATGACATCCTCTCCCCATAGTCGAGCTCTTCCATCCTCTCGACCATTCCCTCTCTTTCAGCGTCATCTGCTTCATCTGAAACCGCCGCTTCCGCTTCAAGAACAGGGTGCCCCGCTCCCCCTTTCTCAATCGATTTCACCGATTCCTGCATTGCCCACTCGCTTTTCTTTCGAAGAGAATGGCTGCTTAAGCTTCATACTATAGGGAGGAACGAAGTAGCTTGCCTAAAAGGATAGGAGCATAGCGCAGAGGAGTATGAGGCCACATCCCCGACAGCAGTAGCGGTGGGTCACCCCGAATGAAATCCATAAGGTAAATTGACCCTATAGTCATATCCCGCTATTTCATCTCTTTATTAAGCCATTGAGCGTAAAGGAAGAAGCTTTGAAAGCGAAACAGCTGGTAGCCCCGCATCCCTGGAAGGAGTTATAGCTGCCTAGTCACAGAATGAAAAAGAAGGCCGGCCCTTATAAGCCCATCTTCGATTGCCCTTGGTTCCCGGTCCGCCGCTTCTCCAGACGTAGTGGCAAGGTTTTCGACTATACTACGAGGGTCAGAGGTTAAAACGCAGGAAGGTTCTGTTTTAGGTCTTTTCGCTGTAAGGGAAGGTTCTGAGTCCAGTCCAGTAGCGGTTGCCAGCCTAGCCGTTTGCATATCTTCCTAATAGGAATGCCAAAGAACTGCCTAGGATTGCCTTGAGAAGGTCCGAAGGAGGGGGAAGAAAGGGCTCAATCAAAGGACGAAGGAGATGCGGATAGTCGACTTACGCGGCAAATAAAGCCACTTTAATGCCTCTCCTTTCAGTCGAGTTATCCTGTACCTCTGGAGTACAACAAGTGGGTAAAATGCTATATTTTACATTAGGCTATAGGGGGGCTACTAGTAACTAATTGATTAGGGGTACTACGTCCTTGGTCAATCTTGTTATTTCTTTTAGAAGCGTCTATCAATCATAGTTGGTTACCCCGGCTGTTCAGTGACGCTCATAGATAGTTGGTTAGTTAACGCCTCTTTCTATCAGTAATGGCATAGATTATTGAAGAACATGCTATAAGATAGTGAATAGCTTACAGGGTGAACGGGCTTTCAAGTGCGCAAGTCTGTTTATCATCTTGTTAGTGTCTATCAATCCCTATTGCACGTAGTTGAAGAAGATGCTGAAAGAGATAGAACCTTTCTCTTATTACTTGCTACTATATCAATTGATTCACATGCTTACAGGGTGAAAGCGCTCGAGTGTTAACGAGAGGGTTAGGAAGCTCGACCTAAGGGAGAGGAATGAAAGAAAGGAGTGAAGCAACTCGAACGAACAAAGGTTCAGTCCACTCCAAGCTTTGCTACCGCTTTGAAAGAGTTGTGTAAGCTGCCAGTCCTGGTTGAGGAAAAAGAAAAGACTACGCCAAAGAACTTTTATAAACCAGATTAAGTTACAGGAAAAGCGAAAGAAGCTCTTTAGCGGTCAACTTTCTCATATAATAGAATTATTGGTGAAGGAGCGAAAGAGAACTCGAAAAAGGCCAAGAGGTATAGGAAAGATCGTCAACCGTCTCCCTCTTATAGCGCGCTTAGCAGCTCTTTCTTCTTTATTCCTTTAAGGGCTACTTACATCAACGGCGGTTCATCCAGGCTGCCTGACTGCAGGCATTGAAGTTTCAACTGGGCCCTAAACGCTTAACTATCTATCTAAACATGGCATTCTATTCTTTCTGCCTTTATGCGAATTTATTTACGGACACGGTTTGACTGCAAGTGTGTAAGGCCCCGCAGGGAACGCCCTGTTAGGTAAGAATGCCGCTATCATGTGCGGATAAGCCTTCCGATTAGCTGACTGAGACCCTCTTCGGCTTATAGCTGGTAGAACATCAGGGAAACTCCGCAATGGCATTAAAGGTCTTTAGCTCCTCAACAACGGTAGGTCTACTAAGCCTAAGCCACTAAGGAAGATTTTTTTTTTAATCAAGATCTGCTATCTGCCCATTGCCCCTACCCATAAGCATTCTGACTGCTGATTAGCTTAGCCCACCCCGACCGAATCTCATTCAGGTCTTCTCTATTAACAAACAAGTTATATCCACCTGTAAGCCCACCTTTTCATTCTAATGCTTGTCTTAATTACGAAGACGTGAACCTTTAATTTGCAAGAGTAGTTTCATCGGTGGAAGGGAGGGAGAAGGTTGTTCGACTGAAGCCCGACCTCTATGATTTGAAATGAGTGCAGAAATTTCCCTTTAAGAGAATGATCTTTACAGAAAAAGAGCCCGTCAGCTATTGTCCTCTTTTCTTTTTTCTTCTCGATGAGAGGCTTCCCCAAAAGCACTGGTTTTTCAACCTCCATGGTCTTTCCCAATCTTTTTCTATTACTGACACCTGGAGCCAGCTTAAATTGCTAAAGCAACTCCCGCCTCGAATTAAAAAAAAATGCATAAATGTATAATTTTTTAAGTTGGAATCTCCAGGCATTAATATGAAAAACTCTCCAGCTGGGACATCATCCACAGCTGGATCCTCCTTTAGTTTAGGAGATCGAAAGGGCAAAGAGAGCCACCCGGTCATCATGGATAAAACGACCACTCTCGTTCAATTAGCCTATAACCATCTTCTTCTCACTAAGGGCTCGAACCATAAGAGACCACTCCGGGTGAAGTTCCACAACATTCCTGTCTCTCTTTGGTCAGCCTACTAGTTTTAGCAAGATCAACAGGAGAAGGGGGGTTTGAGTTGATTGGATCTCGATGACTTCTCCGAAAAAAAGGGCTGCTTAAGGAAGAGGCCAAAAGTAAGGCTTCTTCACAAGTTAAAGATCCACCCTATCTTTAATGTGGGGTGGCTAAAGCCATACCATCCAGACATGGAAGACCCTACAAGAGGCGTTCCCACCGGAAAGGATGACGACTTCTTTGTCGAAGGAAGTGGAATATGTGATGGCGGAACGCAAAGTTAATCGACGTGGTGTCCCAGCTTAAACTTTTGACTTGGTAAAGTAGCCGCTAACCAGTGTGAAGTTGAGTTCTATGTTTCCCTAGTTCATGTAAGGCTAACCTTCGGGTTTTTGCTTTTCTTTCCGTTCGCTACAGCCTTTAAGTCTCGCCTAGCCTCTCCTGGTGGACATACTACCGCCTATTGATAGATCAGGATTTGAACCGGAAAGACCCTCCATATTTCAACCTTACACTGATCGTGACTTTGGTGACTCGGAAACCCAACGCTGCCTATGGGTACGTCCGGGGTCGATCGTATAGATCAACTAATGCCCTCAAAAGGGATCCAACTATCATTCTATATGGAACTCCTTCTAAAAAAGCGCGTAAGGGGCCACCCACCCTTTCCCCTTAGCCCTCTAACTCCCTAAGGAATGAAAGGCCGCATCTAAGTCTGTTCAAAAGACTGACTTATGAATGAGCTCCACAATGCCATTATTGTATGGCCGATAGGAAGTTAAAAGCAATTCTTATTTCTTCTTTCTATGCAATTCAGTGTCATAAATAAGTCAAATGCACGACCGAAATGACAATATTATTTCCGCCTGCAAGAAAGAGCGAAGCAAGGGCACTACCCAATCTTTCCTGCAGGAGAGAGCTATCCGTGATAGATTGAATAATACTTGATAAAAACTTCTGTTCTTTCAACCGCGAGTAGAATCAGCATCGCGCAGGAGATGATTCTGTATGCGCTGCATCCGCATCACGGCGCTCACGTGTTAAGAGATCGGCTTTCCCATTCTTTCAGTGCCTTCTCGTAAAAGCGCTAGAACCTATTGGCGGAAATATCTTTGCCGTTTGTAAGACACATTGAGATGCTTTAAAACCGTTGTTTCAGAACTTCCTTGCTATGACCTATAGAGTGATTAATGTGCCTTAAACCCTTGTACCGTTTTGGTAGGTTTTGCTGATGCCGGTTATCTCTCTGACCCGCATAAAGGTCGTTCCCAGACAGGTTATGTCTTTACTATGGGCAATATCTTGGAGGTCTACTAAGCAGACCCTTGTGGCTACTTCTTCGAATCATGCAGAGATTATAGCTCTTCACGAGAGTGTTCGTGAATGTGTATGGTTGAGGTCCATAATTACGCATATTCGAAATTCCCCACAGATGTACCTACGTGCATTTATGAGGGCTTGCATTGAACAAATGAAGCAAGGGCGACAACACAACACCGCCGAAATTCTTTTACAATCAGCAACAACAGACACTCCTCAAGATTCAAGCGAATGATCCGAGGACAATGTCGCAGATTTGGTAAACAAATCTCTTGCATTTGAGAAGCATGTGAAGAGCATTGGTTTGATCAAGCTCTCAGATCTCCCGGGGGGGGCGTGTACATGTCAACTTCTAAATCTGAGGGCTCGTGGTTGTCCTCATGTCAATTGAGAATCAAGATAACCTTGAGTACCACTATCTTATTCTATCTTCTGTCAGTTGTACAAACCCCCCTTATTATTTACATAGCGAGGGAATTAACTATACGTGAATGCAAGTCAATTAGTCGTTAGGGATTGACATATTAGTCCCGTCTAATCCATAACCAACTATCTATGATTGATGATAGAAAGCATTCTTCAGCGGTTGTACCGTTAACTATCTTATTCATGTAAACGCGCGATTCTATATCTGTTTTCGAAGCTTTCTCTCAAGATCCTTGCTATCGAGACGGCTAGTAACCATTTGTGTTGACCGCATTGCGTGCGGGATGTGTCAACCGGGGTCGTATAGATCATTTCTTGTTAGCAAGGCACCGGAAAAAATAGCACATTATGGCGCTAAAGATCACTGCCATCTCACGAATTGGATTTGAACCAATCAGGTCGACTTTCCTTTTAGTCGATCGTGATCCCACCCGCCCTCTTTACCTTTAAGAAACAGAAAAAAAAAGAATCAAAAAACAAAGACTTGTCAACCTGTAGTGATTACTCCCGATCCGAAGCACCCCTTTTCCATTCATAGAGAGATCCAATCGTCAAAATCAATAAAAAGGCCATCATGGACCAAGATCCAAACGGATCAATCTTGTTGAGAGGTACTGCCCAAGGAAAGGAAAAGGTTACTTCCGGATCAAGGATAATAAATAAAATTGAAACAAGATAAAATCGTATATCGAAACGACTTCTGGCATCACCGAAAGGATCGAAACCACATTCATAGGCCGACAATTTTTCTGGATAGGTTGAACTATTGGAAGCAAATGGAAAAGGAACACCGAGTGGGATCAAAGAAACTAGCGGACTGATCACTAAATAGATACAAATAGGTGCAAATTCTGACATCACCACAGCCACCTTGGTTCTCTCGCTCCTTGCTCGCGGAGCGGCATACCGGAAAAAAGAAAGAATAAAAAGTCTATTCCTATCAAATCAAGAAAAAATGTTGAACAAACTCCTAGAAGCAATCATCTAATATGTCCCTGATAGCCTTTCCAAGGGCATCCCAGGGCCTTTCGCCGTCCACCACATCATTATCAGGTGCGGCCGGGGGGATTCCCTGTTGAGTAGGTTCCTCTCTTGAGGATGGAAGTGAAGTTCAGTTTTGATGTCGACTCCGCTCGTGAAGTTGAATTCGAGTGAAAAGCAGTTAGCTCAGGTAGCTTGAACTATAACTCTTCCTCCCACTAGGGAGAGCGAGGTTTTCAATCCTTTTGACTTGACACCTTTCTTGTCGGAGTGAACGGGGTTGCCTCGTTTCGGGGTTATCTTGTTGAATGCCCGTTGAATCGTATATAACTGATTGTCTAACTGGAAAGACCTCCATACCTACCGATCTGAGTACAGAAATCTTGTGTAAGAAAATGGGTCGTTCTTGTATATGTCCACTAATTTATATATCCCCAAGGAACTCTCATTAGAAGGTCATATCCGAGTCCATAACTTATTTTGTAATAGCCCTTTGACCCTGTTTGCTCTTCCATTTCTTAGTAGGAGTGCTCCGCCGTGCAAGAACTAGGTTTGAGTTAGTGCACTAACTAGGTTCTTTTTTCTCCCCTAATGGCTCTATCTCTGAGTTCTTATTTCGGGGCAGAGGAGGGCTCCAAGCTATCTTGTTAATGATAAGCCAGAATCCTTTCTTCTATTCTTTATGTAATTTCCTCTACCGTTTGGGAGTGAGTTCGAATTACCTTTGCTTCGCAACCTTCTTCAAGGTTTCGGCCGTAGAGCGGATGTAAATGTGCAAACAGCACCTGCCTTTCAAGTTGCACCGGCGAGCGCATCCGATTCGAAAGTCCTTTCCTTCCCGTTCAGTTGCTGAAAGTATAGAGATAAGCTTTCCCCTTTACTTCGTAACCTTATCTATACCTATACCTTGTAACCCAGGTTACGCTCTTCCCCGGTTCCTTCTATTTAGATTCTTTATTCAAGGCGAGAACTCTTTTCTTTCTGAACCTTTCTTCTCGGGACGGATATAGTGGGGTCGGATATCAGGCATCTGCCCTATTCTCTTTCTCTTCAACCTTCCATAGGCGGGACTGAGACTGGGTTTGCCCTACCGCTGCTCCAACCAAATTCTGGTGAATGAGCGCTTTCCTGGGTTCACTAGAAATGCCATCTATCGCACTGGATTTCCTCACTTCATATAGTCGCTTCAAAGTCTTACTAATTCAACTGTCTGCCGCGTGCGTGTGTACTTCATTAGTGTAATCTGGCAACTGAAATACATGGGCTATGGCTATCTTCTATTAGAAGCTATGCCCTTTTTAGAGTTTTTTACAGAATAATAAGGTGTGCTCTTCCTGGATTGCTATTGCAGCTTGGCTTTCTTGTCTGTTATTAACCCCCTGTCGCTTTGACTCTTCTCACGAATTGGATTTGAACCAAGAAAGTCTTCCAACTCTGCGGCCCTGGCTTTCACTGTTTTGATGTACGATTCTCAAAGGCTTTCTTCTTTACTGGCTGTAACGTAACAAGCGAAGCACTTACACTCGCTCGATTCCTTCATTTAGAACGCTCTAGAGGAGTAGGACTTGAACCCTCAATGGCTGGACCGACAGCAAAGGAACCTGGTCACTCGCTCGAACCCAGAATCCATAGAGTACTTCACTTCCTCTCTCCCTTACACCCTGACACTAGAGGGCTGTAACGTACTCATACCTTCAAAAGGCGGAAAAGAAAGCAGAAGGAATGGATAGGTATGTAAAAACCTCCTATATCCATGGAACCTTTTACTCCCTAGGGATCACTCCATTCCGAAAAGAAACTCTTACCGACTAGGGAAACCTAGTATAGACATTGTGTCTCGCAAGGAAATTGGCAGCTGGCCTAAAATAACTTGATTGAACTAGCTTGATCACATGAAAAGAAAAAAGCTTTCTCCCTGGCAGGGAAACTGGCACAGCGGGCAGGGACTACCGTTAGCGGGACTGCTACGGGGAAGGACTAGTCGAGATGAAGGGACACTTTCATTGTCTATAAAGGGAAAGGGCAAAGAAACTCCAAGGACTCTGGCTATAGGGATGTGACAGAATTCCCTGCGAGAAATCCTCCCACTGCGGGCTTAACTGGCAGAAGCATTGGATGCCCTTTTTTCTCCAACACTAGATGCGCGCCGGAACTATATCCGAAAGAAAAGAAAGATATAACTGGCTTACTTGCGGACTTAGCAATGGCCATTAGGAGCACTTCTACAAATATTGATATTGGGAATGCCACTACTGAGACTGGAACTCAAAGGCCTCCAACGGTAACTTCAACTCCAGGTAAGGCGGAAGCACTTTTAGGGCTTAGGACGAGAAAGACATATTTTACACTCGCTTTTGACCTAGAATTAACAGATGGATTGGCCTTGCCTACTTCAATGCGGTAAACATGTAGAAAAGACAGTTGAGAAGGCCTTTAGGGGCGCTGTTTTCATCCAACTCGAAATATCGTAAGAAAACGCACACAAGATCCCATGTCTTTCTTGGTTGGACCAACCCAACCAGCGATGTCTTACAAGTCTTTCTTCTTTCTTTTTTAGAGCAAGAATCTAACAGTCAAAAGTTTACGATGAGCATCTATTTGAGTCGATCATTTCCAAGATCTAATTCCAGTTTTCAGTTATCTAGTGGTAATGCCTTACAATCAGAAGTAGTACGATGGCAGCGAGTCTTCGGGACTGGATCAGCTATTCTTGCAGCTTTTCTAGCTTTGGCGGGAGCAGCATGGTCCTTGGATTTGACTAACCTTCTATCTTTAAATCTATTGGGTGCTATCTATTGGTTGTTCATTTATCTATCTATCTATATAGATATTCTGCGGAGAAAGAACGAATGATAAAACAACATGGCTTTTCCTAAAGATGAAAGCTGCTTTAACGCTATTTAAAGAGAAACCTGATATGGCCTCAACATTTTTTGTTTAGTCTTTTTATATTTTTATATTTTTTTTTGTAATCACATGCGACAAGGAAATCTTTGTGAAAATCCTACTCATCATGAGTGAGTGTTCCGCTATCATTTTTTGCTTCAACTCGCTTAGCCGCTTTCAAGCGGTTTTCTCTTTTTTTCTTAGCTATTTATCGATTTTAATTCTATTGGATAAATTCTCGGTACACATATTTTTGATTCTTTTTTACCTTTTCTTAGTACTGGAATTCCTTATCGTCGAATACAAAGGCTTTTTATCCTTAAATGGGATTTTTTAGTCATACTTATCGCATATTTGTATATTTGCGAGGAGATCTTGTTGTGGGGGTCCGCTTTGGTTATTCAGCTAATATTCCTGTATCTACTCCACTTTTTATTATTACACAAAGGGGCCTAAGAAATCACTATTCTTTTCCTTACTTTTCCTTCTATTATGCATAGGAGATTTTAGAGAGACCGGCTTTCACCTACAGATTCTCTTTTTAGGGGCTGGGGCCTTGGTTATCTATTTGTGCTTCCGGACCAAGTGATAACATCTCTTTCTTATATAATCATGAATGTTATAATTGGAGGAGTCATAACTCAAAACACTCACGTCTTTTTACATCATTTAATCCCCGTCAATTTGCTCATTTTTTGCGGGCTAGTTTCAAAAAAAAAGAATCACTCCAAAAGATTTTTGATCTGGGAAAAGTCAGAATTCTTCTAAGTAAATTGGTTTTTTTAATCGTTTTACTTTCTTATATGACTGTGAATGAGACTTATTCGTGGATCTGTCCTTGGCTTACGACTTTCGCGTCGCAGATAGGGGTACTCAATATTTATTTCTTTTTTTTCGATAAAAAAGAAGATGAATTCTTCCGGAAGGAAGCAAACCACCTTTCTATCTAGACTAATCATTTATGGTGGTGCCGTCTTCTTTTTTCTTCTTTACCCGACCGCTGCTTTTATTTTACTACTTAATCCCCTTTTTGTGAAAAAACTATATAAGGGATCAAAGTCTTTCCTACCCAATTTATCTTTCTTTTTCCGGTATGCCGCTCCGCGAGCAAGGAGTGCCGCGCACGAGCGGAGCGAAAACAAAGCAGGGGAAATCCTTTGATTGCGTATTGAATATAGATCCATGTCTTTCTTGTTCCACTAGCTAGGACCAAATTCTCGCATGTCCGTTTCGTTATTACGACCTTATTTTTTGATGTCAAAGACCAGAAGCTACGCGCAAATTATCATTGGATCTCGGTTGTTCTTAACAGCGATGGCTATTCATTTAAGTCTTCGGGTAGCACCACTAGATCTTCAACAAGGTGGAAATTCGCGTATTCTGTATGTACATGTTCCTGCGGCTCGGATGAGTATTCTTGTTTATATCGCTACGGCTATAAGCACTTTCTTTTTCCTATTAACAAAACATCCCCTTTTTCTTCGCTCTTCCGGAACCGGTACAGAAATGGGTGCCTTTTTTACGTTGTTTACCTTAGTTACTGGGGGGTTTCGGGGAAGACCTATGTGGGGCACCTTTTGGGTGTGGGATGCTCGTTTAACCTCTGTATTCATCTCGTTCCTTATTTACCTGGGTGCACTGCGTTTTCAAAAGCTTCCTGTCGAACCGGCTTCTATTTCAATCCGTGCTGGACCGATCGATATACCAATAATAAAGTCTTCAGTCAACTGGTGGAATACATCGCATCAACCTGGGAGCATTAGCCGATCTGGTACATCAATACATGTTCCTATGCCCATTCCAATCTTGTCTAACTTTGCTAACTCCCCCTTCTCAACCCGTATCTTGTTTGTTCTGGAAACACGTCTTCCTATTCCATCTTTTCCCGAATCTCCTTTAACGGAAGAAATAGAAGCTCGAGAAGGAATAGCAAAACCTAGTTCACTCGCTGAGTATCTTTGCATCCATGGCATTTATAATATTCTGACTAAGCAGACTCACTTTGAAGAGAAAGGTGCAGCTTCGGTTCCAGTGGTTGGAAGGGAATCGGGGGGCTTCCCCTCACAGCTACCACGTGCGAGGCGCAAAGGCAATTCATTGATACCCATCCCGTTAAGGACATCTCCTTTTGACATAAGTCGAGTGCGGTAGAGCAATTACCTATCCTTTTTCCCATGCAACTCAGTACTCCAAGACCTGTCGAAGTATAGACCACTACGACAGCGACTCTATTTTAATTAATCCCCGGAGTCATCTTCTACTTTCTGTTCTGCAAGACGAGACTGACCCCCTTTTACGAGATTTCTAGAACCCCATCCATAGAGCTGCTTTTGCTGGTATTGATCCAGATGCTCAAGTGGGATATAAAGGGGAGCTCGGGTATGTGCCACCCGGGTAACGGTCGAGCAATCGACATGATGTATTGGAAGATACAAATGGATTCGCATAGATGGAAAATCGCGGTGTTTGTAGTCGCGCCAAGTAAGTATATGGTCTTCAGTCAGAAGAAATGATATCAAAATGATTACATCAGAACCTTTTAGTTAATTCGGGGTCCCGGTAGCAATCGCGCAAATGGAAAGCTCTCATTCACCTCCTGCTCCAAATTGTTGGGCTATAATGGGAGACTTTAATTGTTTCCTACATTTAGATGAAAGTTTGGGGTGTTGTGTTTTGGCTCGTCTAAACAAATGGTAGACCAAGGTGGAGGTGTGAGGCGCCAACGGCGGGCTGTGAAAGAAGTCATTTTACCCTGCTTGATTGCACTGGATTCATTCGTACGATTCAGGACTTTCTCAAAAAGACGTGAAATCGAACCTTTTTCGAAAACATAGTAAATTGAGCGATAGTTTTTGTCTCTCGTTTTTCGTTCGCCCGCTTCTTCCGATCTTTCTTTCATAGCCTTCTTTCTTTCAGATGTATCTACCGGCCTTGAATTACACTAACATGGCTGATTCCAAGCATAAATGTCATGAAAATGTATCTAGGAGAAGGATAACATAGAGAACTACTGCTCATGTATTAAATTCATCAAAGCCTAATCCTGTGCCACACTACATTCCCAAGCCTCCATATCCTCAACGGTTGGTTGCGCCCAAGAAAGACACTCATTACAATGAAATCATGGAGATGTTTAAGAAAGTCCAAATAAATCTCCCATTACTTGATGCTATCAAGCAAATTCCTTCCTATGCTTAAAGATCTTTGCACACAAGGGTGCAAGAGAGGGTTTCACTTTCTGAGGAAGTTCGCGCCGCGTAAAATCCCAACTAAGTGCAAGGATCCAGGGAGTTTCACTATTTCTTGTGTCATTGGAGATCATCAATTCGAGAAGGCATTACTGGGCTAGCGTAAATTTGATGCCATATTCTGTTTACGAGCAATTAAGGCTTGGTGAGCTAAAACCTACTTCTATAACACTCGAATTGGCGGATAGGTCTGTCAAAATTCCTCGTGGTATCATTGAAGAGATGTATTGGTCAAGGTTGACAAGTTTATTTTCCCAGCGGATTTAGTTGTCCTAGATAAAATTTCAAGCAGAAAGATCCCTGTTATACTTGGACGTCCTTTTATGGCTACTGCTAATACAATCATTGATGTTAAAAAAGGGATTTTAACTATGACGGTTGGTGATATGACGGTAGAGTTCAATGTGTTCAAAAGCAGTCAACAACCCGACCGAATGCTTTGCAGTGAACATGATCGAGAGTTTGGTTTCATTCTTACAAAATGCCCCCTTGAGGCTTGTTTAGCACATTTTGGCATGGATTTCGACATAGAGAGTTCCGTTAGTGAAGTTAATGCCTTGCTTGACGCTGCCCCTGTTCTGAACATTACTACATGGCAATCAAAGTTCGAGCCACTCTTATACTACTCCTCACCTCCCCTTGTCACTTAAAGGTAAAGGGCGAAGTCGCTGAAGCGAGTCTAAAGGCCAAAGAGTGATATTTGAACGCTACTATGCATCCTTACTAATAGTATAGTGTAAGGTAGGCTTGGGTATAGCAGGACTTGAACCTGCGACCATTAGGTTAAAAGCCCAATGCTCTACCAACTGAGCTATACACCCAAAAAACATATAGTAGTCAATAAGGATTGGTGCGGAAAAAAAGGGGGCAGTCGCGGTCGAACTCTAATTCTGGAAAAAAGTTGGGGCCCTTTTACCAAGTCTACCGGATAGAAGATGATAGAGGACCATATCGTTGCGTTGGACAAGACGGTGCCGTCTCACTTCGAGTTCCTTCCT